CAAAAGTAATTTCACCCATAACATCTATGTCAGCTTTTTTGTATGAATGCATTCAATTCAAAACAACTTGCTTTATAGATGATCCCTCTAGAAGAGAGTATTTTAACAATCTTTCTAGTTACTTCGTTCTCTATTTCTATTTGAGAGAATCTTAAGGAAAAAGATTTTGTTTCCAACGAGCTAAAATAAAACAAACAAAAAGAAATATGTTGATTGAAGTCTCTAGTAAACTAAAGTTATCATTAAATAGCTATTTTGCTTCTCTCTATAAAAAAATGGAAGATTTAGTTACGATTAGAAACCCATTTTTCTATCTTCATCCATGGATCTCTTACTCATATTCATTCAATTGGAAGTATTGATCCAATTCAATAAAAAAATTCATGTTTCGTAATTTCATAATCCAAATTTGAAAATTTGAATTCCTCTTTGGATACAAATCACGAGAATGTATAATTTTCCTCAAATTTGTCATTGAGAGGTAAAGGATTAATTCCTTAAAAAAAAAGGTTTTGATCGGAATGGAATAGTAATCAAACCGGTCGACCCTTTAACTATTAAAGGGTTAATAGAACGAATCACACTTTTACCACTAAACTATACCCGCTACAGTTCGATTATTATATCGAAATGGAACTTTTGTCGAACACGCAAATTGAACAGAATCAAGATAGGATCATAAAAGGATCATGAAATTTAGAGTATTGGCGTTTTTCGGAGGAGAACTTAATCAGATTATGAAAAGATAGTTAAATAACTAAAATCATAAAAAAAGTTCTATTTTTTTCCTGAAGGGTTTTTGATAGATACGTCTCAAGAAAACGGCTAAAGTTAGAACTCTAACAGAAAAAAATGGTGCAGTTTCTTTTTTTTTTCTTTTATTAATATTAAAATAAAATAATGTAAGAAATGAAGAAATAAGGGGGAAGAAAAGATAATAAGAAATGACATGTTGGTTTTAGAACGGAAACAGTTTTTTTTCGTATTGTTCTTGCTTTTGTTTCAATAACAATGATTTATTTATCAATATTATAATTCTAATTAATATATAATATTAATATATAATGCAAAAAAGGCCTGGCGAGGTACTGATCAGGCCAGGCCACGGGAATAATAAAAAGCACTTTCTTTCTGTTTGGGGCGAAGAAGTTTTTCTTTTTTTCTTTCTACTATATATATAATATAGATTTTTCCACTATATATATAATATATAATATATAGAATATATAATATAGATTTTTCTACTATATATATAATATATAGATTTTTTGAATTATTAATAAATCTTTTTTTGAATCTTTAGAATCTTTCTTAGTTTATTTAAATCTAACTGATTGGAATTTCAGATAAAACTACTACTTAGATGGATTACATAATACAACTTGTATATTTTGTATATATATATTATTGTTATATAAATGTTCTCGTTATTGTTAAGATAGAATTATCTTTAATTATTTCTCTTTGTTATTTAAAATTTTTTATATTTGGATTTGCATAGCATATTAGTATTTTTTTTTCAATGGGGAGAGATGGCTGAGTGGACGAAAGCGTCGGATTGCTAATCCGTTGTACGACTTGGTCGTACCGAGGGTTCGAATCCCTCTCTTTCCGGTTCCCTTGATGACTTACTATATTGATTTATTATTGATTTCTCTTTCGAATTTTTATTTTTAATTAATTTTTAATTTAATTTTTTCAATATATTATATCAAAATAAAAAATATAATTTACAATAACAAAGAGGAAGTCATTTTTTTTAATAAAAAAAAAAAAAATAGATGAAAAATCAAGCGAAGAACCCCCCTTTTATTCTTCTCGTCCAGGATTACGCCCTGGATCATTAGATAGGAATCCGAAAATGAATAGAGAAACAAAAAATATCACTACTGTGTAAACAAAGAGTTTGAGAGTAAGCATTACACAATCTCCAAGATCATTTTTTTTTGGAAAAAAGAGAATAGATTCTCTATTTTTATACCATATAATAATTATATCCTAATTTTATTTTTATTTGATAACGAAAACCGAAATAGTTTTTATAAATCGAAATTCATTTTTTTAATTGTTTTATAATTATCTAAATATATAAATATAAAATTATAAAATAAATTTTATTATTATCTTTTATTATTATCTTATCTAAGATTATCTTAGATATCAATAATTTTTTATAACCATTTTTTGATATTTTGTAGGATCACAATAAGGTTTTTCATTCACAGAAAAAAATAGTTAGAATGGGAAAAGAAAAACAAGGTGATCCAGATTGTGGCTATTCAAGAATTTGAATGTTTGAATCACGGGTTCATATTGGAAGACTTGTCTGATCTTATCAATTATTAGAAGCCTTTTTCTAAAATCAAAAAAATCATTCATTTTTCTAGTACAAGATGAAAGATCTTATCGAAAACTTACAGCAGCTTGCCAAACAAAGGCTAAGAGAAAAAAGAGTACAGGTATGACTGGCATAAAATCTACAATTGGACTCAAAAAAGCGTAGGCCTCGGGTAATTTGGCTAAGAAAAAACTACTTGAATAAAGGGCAGAATTAAGACAGATCAAACTAAAGATATTAAGCATAACAGAAATTTTGTTTTTTAGATAATTGCATTTTGATTGAGTTATTGATAGAAGTGAAAAATGCAAAAAATAAATAAAAAAAAAAATAGACCAAAAATCCTTCTTTTTTTTCTAAATTTACTCAACTCAACCAAAAAACCTTCCATTCTCAAAGAAGAATAGAAGAAATTCTACTTTCATGCAATATCTTAATGGAATTATATGTAATGATCAATAAATTAAGTTGAATTCGATATCTTCGTATGTCAAAATACTAACAACAGAATCTACTTGATTCTTTAGAAATTTTGGCGGAAATTGACGAACAATCAATACCAATATTAGTCTTTATTAGTGTCGAATATAAATCAAAGTGGGGCGTGGCCAAGTGGTAAGGCATCGGGTTTTGGTCCCGCTATTCGGAGGTTCGAATCCTTCCGTCCCAGAGCATATGTATTTATAGTAAATATTTCATAGTAAATAATTTAGATTTAATATATTTCTTGTTTCTAAAGTGTAATATTGGATAGAATTTGATTCTTTCGACTAAGGTTCGAACCAAAAAAATCTTATCTTTTTTTTCACATTTCACAAATTTACAAAAAAAGGATGATAAGTGTTCAAATAACACGTAGATACAACTGAATCTCTTGGAGATTTAGGCAAGATGGGGTTATAGATTATATACATGAATTTTAATTAGAAAAAAAAGAAGAGCCTTTATCACATCTACATATCCTCATATTTATTCATATAAAATAGATTGGATTTTTTCAATCGAGTATTTTATTTCAATTAAAATTAATTTTATTAATTATTGTTTAGTGCTTATTAATTTATTAAATTAATCATTGAGTTCAAAAAGAAACATGGATTTTTCTTTCTTAGGGATGATAAAATGTCGTCTTTATTGTAATTGTTTGTAAAAAAATTACAATTTCAATTTTAAAGCGAAATTGAAATCCGAATTAGAAATTCATTATAAAATTCTATCTAAAATAGAATATATAAATAAAAATAATAGAATAATAATAATATATAAATAATTTAAATAAATAATATAATAATATATAAATAATTTAAATAAAATTAAATAAAATTAAAATAGAAATAATTTTATTTATTTTTCGAATTTTTAAAATAAAAAAAAAAAATAATAATAAGAACTTAAGAAAGACTCGATATCTATGTACCGACTGTTCTGACTAAATCAATGACTATTCATGATTCCATAATTGAATCAACCGCATAGCGGTTCCAAATTCGAGGAATGTTATGGTAAAACTTCGTTTGAAACGATGTGGTAAAAAGCAACGTGCGACTTGAAGGACATGATCCGTTGTGGATTCTTATATCCATCATTCTCTAATAAAGGATGCTCTTGACTCGACATCCTTTGTTCCACTCGAACCCCGCATTTTTGTTGGGGTGTAATTTTTGTTGGGGTGTAGTGGAAATAGTACATGATGAAGCTCGAGTAGAAAGTATTGATTCATTTCTCAAGGGAAAAGGGTCTAGGGTTAGTGTCAATCAATAAGTTGGAACAACTTCGTAAGTATATCTTTGACAGAGAAATCGAAAGGATCCAAATCAATCAAGTTTCAAATCCCAAAGTAAATTTTGTTAGAAAAAAATTGATAAAAAAAAACCTTTTTGATAAACAAAATTATCTATATCGTGCGAGAATCCGCCGCTCCTATGATTCTATTCTTTGATAGAAAGAAATAACAAAAAAGGTATGTTGCTGCCATTTTTGAAAGGATTAAAAATCAACGAAGTAATGTCTAAACCCAATGATTCAAAACAAAGATAAAGGATTCCGGAACAAGAAAACACCCTTTGTATTTAAATTGTCACAACAATTGGATTTTGATCAGAATGCGGAATTCAAATCGATTCTAATTAAAGGGTATTTGAGACTGCTCAATAAACGAAATGCAAAAGGAGTTTCTTTGGGGCTATTTAAGAGTCATTCAACTTGAGTTATGAGTATACAAATGATTTCATTTTTTTAGGAAATATTTTTTAGAAAAGAAAAAAAGGACTTAATTCTTAGTCTAATTCAATTCATTTGATGATTTTAGGGACTTTTAAAAATTTCCATTATAATTTCTATATACATAACTTTGAATCATTTTTCTCGAGCCGTACGAGGAGAAAACTTCCTATACGTTTCTAAGGGGGGTTTTGTTGATCTAATCTATCCCAATGAGCCGTCTATCGAATCGTTGCAATTGATGTTCGGTCCCGAAGAGAGGGAAGAGATCTACGGAAAGTGGGTTTTTATGATCCAATAAAGAATCAAACTTATTTAAATGTTCCTGCTATTCTATCTTTTCTTGAAAAAGGAGCTCAACCTACAGAAACCGTTTACGATATTTTAAGTAGGGCAGGAGTTTTGAAAGAATTTCGACTTAATCAAACAAAATTTAATTTCA